TATTTCAATTCCCCGAATGGTACGAGGATTTAAAGGATTGGAATAGAGAAATGCATGTTAAATGCACCTATAACGGTGTGCAATTATCAGAAACAGAATTTCCGAAAGACTGGTTAACAGACGGTATTCAGATAAAGATCCTATTTCCTTTCTGTCTGAAACCTTGGCGCAGATCCAAGCTACGATCCCATCATAGAGATCCAATGAAAAAGAAAGGAAAAAAGGTCAATTTTTGTTTTTTAACAATCTGGGGAATGGAAACCGAACTACCTTTTGGTTCTCCCCGAAAACGACCTTCCTTTTTTGGACCCATTTATAAAGAACTCAAAAAAAAAATTAGAAAAGCGAAAAAAAAATGTTTTCTAGTTCTAAGAGTTTTCAAAGAAAAAACAAAATGGTTTCTAAGGGTCTCAAAAGAAAAAACAAGATGGATTATCAAAATAGTTCTATTTATAAAAAGAATAATAAAAGAGTTTTCAAAAGTAAACCCGATTTTATTATTTGGATTGAAGAAAGTATATGAACCGAATGAAAATGGAAAATATTCCATAACCCTAATGAATAATAAGATTGTTCCTGAATCGACCATCCAAATCAGATCCATGGATTGGACAAATTATTCACTGACAGAAAAAAAAATGAAGGATCTGTCTGATAGGACAACCCTAATCAGAAATCAAATGGAAAGGGTCACAAAAGACAAAAGAAAAATATTTCTAACTCCAGATATGAATATTTGTCCTAACGATACAAGTTGTGTTGATAAAAGATCGGAATCGCAGAAACATATTTGGAAGATATCAAAAAGAAGAAGTGAGATATTCATACACAAATGGCACTATTTTATGAAATTTTTCAGTGAAAGAATATACATAGATATCTTTCTATGTACCATTAACATTCCCAGAGTCAATGCACAACTTTTCCTTGAATCAACAAAAAAGATTATCAATAAATACATTTACAATGATGAAAAAAATAAAGAAGAGATTGATGAAACAAATCAAAACACAATTCACTTTATTTCGACTATCAAAAAGTCGCTTTCTAATATTAGTAATAAGAAATCAAAGATTTGTTGTGACCTATATTCCTTGTCCCAAGCATCTGTATTTTACAAATTATCACAAATCCAAGTTACTAACAAGTCTCTCTTGAGATCTTTACTTCAGTATCGAGAAGCATATCTTCTTCTTAAGGATAGAATAAGGAATTACTTTGGAACACGAAGAATATTTGATTCCAAATCAAGGCATAAAAAACTTCCGAATTCTGGAATAAATGAATGGAAAAACTGGTTAAGGAGTCATTATCAATACAATTTATCTCAGACTCGATGGTCTAAATTAGTACCGCAAAAGTGGCGAAATAGGGTCAATCAATGTCGTACGATTCAAAATAAAGACTCAAAAAAGAATTCATATGAAAAAGACCAATTCATTCATTACGAGAAACAAAATGATTATGCAGTGAACTTATTGCCGAGTCAAAAAGGAAAATTGAAAAAATACTACAGATATGATCTTTTTTCATATAAATATATTAATTATGGGGATAGGAAAGACTCATATATTTATCGATCCCCATTACAAGTAAATGAGGGCCGAAAGATTCCATATAATTACAACAGACCTAAAACCGAATCATTTTATGTACCGGGGGGTATATCTATTAGTGATTATCTAGGAGAAGAGTATATTACTGATACGGGTAAAAATACGGATAGAAAATATTTGGAGTGGAAAATTTTCAATTTTTGTCTTAGAAAGAATATCGATATTGAGGCCTGGACCGATATGGATACCGGGACCAACATTAATAAAATTACTAAGACTGGGACTAATTATTATCAAATGATTGATAAGAAAGATCTTTTCTATCTCACGATTCATCAAGAAATCAACCCATCCAATCCAAAAAAAAACTTTTTGGATTGGATGGGAATGGATGAAAAAATGGTATATCGTCCCATATCAAACCTGGAATCTTGGTTCTTCTCAGAATTTGTGCCACTTTATGATGCATATAAGATTAAACCATGGATTATACCAATCAAATTACTTCTTTTCACTTTTAATGAAAATGAAAACATTAGTGAAAATAAAAAAAGGGATCTTCGTATATCATCTAATCAAAAAGAATATCTTGAATTAGAGAATCGAAATCAAAAAGAACAGCTTGTCCAAGGAAATCTTGGCTCAGACGCACGAAACCGACAAAAAGATGTTGAAAAGGATTACACAGAATCAGACATTAAAAAACGTGGAAAGAAAAGACAATCCAAGAGTAACAAGGAAGCGGAACTAGAGTTCTTCCTGAAAATATATTTGCTTTTTCAATTGAGATGGGATGGTCCTTTGAATCAAAGAATGATCAATAATGTTAAGGTATATTGTTTTCTACTTAGACTGAGAAATCCAAAGGAAATTGCTATATCCTCTATTCAAAGAGGAGAAATGCACCTGGATGTAATGTTGATCCAGAAGGATCTAACTCTTACAGAATTGATAAAAAGGGGACTATTTATTATCGAACCGGCGCGTCTTTCTATAAAATGGGATGGACAATTTATTATGTATCAAACTATAGGTATTTCATTGGTCCATAACAGTAAGTGCCAAACTAATGGAAGATACCGAGAAAAAAGATATGTTGATGAGAATTATTTCGATAGATCCATTGCACAACATAGAAAGATGCTTGTGAATGGAGACGAAAATCATTATGATTTGCTTGTTCCTGAAAATATTCTATCTCCTAGACGTCGTAGAAAATTTAGAATTCTAATTTGTTTCAATTCCGGAAATAGGAATGTTATGGATAGAAATCCAGTATTTTTCAATGACAACAATGTAAGGAACTGTGGGCCATTTTTGGATGAGGACAAGCATATTGATACAGATATAAATAAATTCATTCAATTCAAATTGTTTCTTTGGCCCAATTATCAATTAGAGGATTTAGCTTGTATGAATCGCTACTGGTTTGATACCAATAATGGCAGTCGTTTCAGTATGTCAAGGATACATATGTATCCACGATTCAGAATTCGTTGATGGTTGGTACATTTCCTATATATCGCGCATCATATCCGGTATATGAAGGTAGACAGATGTACACACACGCTGTGTTACATTCTGATACATGATACCGATTCAATGACGTATCAATTGAATCTAGGAATGAATCGGCAGAATCTTCTTAGATAAAAATAACTTTCTTTTGTGGGTGTAGAAATTTTTTTTTTTTTTCTATCGAATCCTAAATTTTATTTATTAATTTGATTTGATAGAAAAAAAAGTAGTATATGAATAAATCCAGATCCAGATTATTGTGTGTATCAGATCGAAATGACTGGCATTATTATTATTCCTGATCGGTAAAATCCATATCTGTGGAAAAGAAAAAAAAAAAAAAGAGAGAAAAGAATTATTTTTATGGTCAAAAATTCATTTATCTCGGTTATTCCGCAAGAAGAAAAAAACAAAGGGTCTGTTGAATTTCAAGTATTCAGTTTCACCAATAAGATACAGAGACTTACTTCACATTTGGAATTACACAAAAAGGACTATTTATCTCAGATAGGTCTGCGGAAAATTCTAGGAAAACGTCAACGGCTGCTAGCTTATTTGTCAAAGAAAAATAGAGTGCGTTATAAAAAATTAATCGATCAGTTAGATATTCGGGAACCAAAAACTCGTTAATTTGAAGATTGTTTCAATTCTTTGGTTTATTAGATCTTGAATTTTGATGAACCCCATTTCGTTTTCAGCAATTCATAGAATAATGGATCGGGGAAGATATGAATGTACCGGATACAAGAAAAGACCTCGTGATAGTTAATATGGGTCCTCACCACCCATCAATGCATGGTGTTCTTCGACTTATCGTTACTCTAGACGGTGAAGATGTTATTGACTGCGAACCCGTGTTGGGTTATTTACACAGGGGGATGGAAAAAATTGCAGAAAACCGAACAATTATACAATATCTTCCTTATGTAACACGTTGGGATTATTTAGCTACTATGTTCACAGAGGCAATAACGGTAAATGCACCAGAACAATTAGGAAATATTCAAGTACCTAAAAGAGCCAGCTATATCAGAGTTATTATGCTGGAGCTGAGTCGTATCGCTTCTCATTTATTATGGCTTGGGCCTTTTATGGCGGATATTGGTTCACAAACTCCCTTCTTCTATATTTTTAGAGAAAGGGAATTGATATATGACCTATTCGAAGCTGCCACAGGTATGCGAATGATGCATAATTATTTCCGTATCGGGGGAGTCGCTGCTGATCTACCTCATGGCTGGATAGATAAATGTTTGGATTTCTGCGATTATTCTTTAACAGGAGTTGTTGAATATCAAAAGCTTATTACGCGAAATCCCATTTTTTTGGAACGAGTTGAAGGGGTGGGCATTATTGGTGGGGAGGAAGCAATAAATTGGGGTTTATCAGGACCAATGCTACGAGCTTCCGGAATCCAATGGGATCTTCGTAAAGTTGATCATTATGAGTGTTACGATGAATTCGATTGGGAAGTCCAGTGGCAAAAAGAAGGAGACTCATTAGCTCGTTATTTAGTACGAATCAATGAAATGACGGAATCCATAAAAATTATTCAACAGGCTCTGGAAGGGATTCCGGGGGGTCCCTATGAGAATTTAGAAGTTCGACGCTTTGATAGAGCAAGGGATTCCGAATGGAATGGTTTTGAATATCGATTCATTAGTAAAAAGCCTTCTCCCGCTTTTGAATTGTCGAAACAAGAACTTTATGTGAGAGTAGAAGCCCCAAAGGGAGAATTGGGAATTTTTATGATAGGAGATAATAGTGTTTTTCCCTGGAGATGGAAAATTCGTCCACCGGGTTTCATCAATTTGCAAATTCTTCCTCAGCTAGTTAAAAGAATGAAATTGGCTGATATCATGACGATACTAGGTAGTATAGATATCATTATGGGAGAAGTTGATCGTTGAAATGATAATTGATACGACAGAAGTACAAGCTATCAATTCTTTTTCCAGATCGGAATCCTTAAAAGAGGTCTATGACCTCTTATGGCTGCTTGTCCCTATTTTTATTCCTATATCGGGAATCACAATAGGTGTACTCGTGATTGTGTGGTTAGAAAGAGAAATATCTGCAGGGATACAACAACGTATCGGACCTGAATATGCCGGTCCTTTGGGAATTCTTCAAGCTCTAGCAGATGGGACAAAACTACTTTTGAAAGAAGATCTTCTCCCCTCTAGAGGAGATATTCGTTTATTCAGTATCGGGCCATCTATAGCGGTCATATCCATTCTACTAAGTTATTCAGTAACTCCTTTTGGCTATCGCCTTGTTCTAGCCGATCTCAGTATAGGCGTTTTTTTATGGATCTCTATTTCCAGTATTGCTCCTATTGGACTTCTTATGTCAGGATATGGATCGAATAATAAATATTCCTTTTCAGGTGGTCTACGAGCTGCTGCTCAATCTATTAGTTATGAAATACCATTAACTTCGTGTGTGTTATCAATATCTCTACGTGTGATTCGTTGGAACATGAGCCTTTACCTCTTTCCTAGAAATAAAGGAAAGGGGTTGAATGTATTGAATAGATATCTTTTTTTTTTTTATTCATCATTCGGGTCGATGAGTTAAATCAGATAGTTATATGAGTGAAACAAAACAGCTTATGAATTTGCAGTAAGAAGATTGATCCTCATTCCCTATGTACGAGAGTAAAGTGGAAGTAAACATAAACGGTCGAAACTGTTTACCCCAAGATTGGTTGATTAGTCATCATGACTTGAAGCGGGTGCAAAAGATCAACTGTATGGAGTTTCGACTATATATATGTATTACCATATCGGGGATCAATCAAAAATGAGTGGACGGTTAGGAACACCAAGGTACACAAAGGATTAGTGATGGAGATAATGTAAGGTATCAAAAGGGATATTTCTGCATAAAAGGAATCATAATGAGGGCTTTAAGTTGGTAGAAATGATCAAGCAGTACTTCCTCACGATTCCGATCCAGAGTACGCTTCTATCCACTGATTAAAGAAATGACTGTCGAGAACGAAGTAATCCTTTATTTTTTAGAAACCCCTTCCCTCTTCTGAGTAAGAAAGAAGAACAGGAACGAAAGAAATGGAATGCAATAGGAAAACTGAATAATAAATAAGAGATCTTTGTTTATTCTTTCTTTCCTCAACCCTATCCATATTTATACAGATAGAATTCTTATCATGATTCATCAATTATAACTCATGAACTAGTGTCTAATTTTTTTTTTTTTCGTACGAAAGATATGGGTCGAAATATCTATTGAAACAACGAGTATTTTATGGAAGGATTAAGTTATTACTGAACAAAGAGAATTGTAATTCTAATTATATTAGAAAGGATGAGATCAATTCAGAAGCGCTTTTTGTTTTTATTATGGCGGACAGAATTCCATTGGTCTAATTCGGGACTCTTCGATGCATCTTTACTCTATCTACAAGCATGCCGGGGTAATAATGAACCAGTCTTTAGATTTATTTATGGCCATTGAGGAGCCGTATGAAGCTGAGGTCTCATGTGCGGTTCTGGAATAGCGATGGGAATAGTGATGTTATCATCGACTATGATTATCTAACAGTTCAAGTACAGTTGATATAGTTGAGGCACAGTCAAAATATGGTTTTTGGGGATGGAATCTGTGGCGTCAACCTATAGGTTTTATAGTTTTTCTAATTTCTTCCCTAGCGGAATGTGAGAGATTACCCTTTGATTTACCAGAAGCAGAGGAGGAATTAGTAGCAGGTTATCAAACCGAATATTCAGGTATCAAATCTGGTTTATTTTACGTTGCTTCTTACCTAAATCTACTAGTTTCCTCATTATTTGTAACAGTTCTTTACTTGGGCGGGTGGAATCTCTCTATTCCGTACATATTCATTCCTGAACCTTTCAGAATAAATAAAACGGGTGGAGTCTTTGGAATGACAATTGATATCTTTATTACATTAGCTAAAGCTTATTTGTTCCTGTTCATTCTTATCACAACAAGATGGACTTTACCTAGGATGAGAATGGACCAACTATTAAATCTTGGGTGGAAATTTCTTTTACCTATTTCTCTAGGCAATCTATTATTAACAACTTCTTCCCAACTCGTTTCGCTGTAACAGAATAGAATATTCTATTCTAGATTCATAACCTATCTAGAACAAGAGAAAGAAACATCAAATTATTCATGGATATCCACGATATGTTTCCTATGGTGACTGGGTTCATGAATTATAGTCAACAAACAATACGAGCCGCAAGGTACATTGGTCAAAGTTTCATGATTACCTTATCCCACGTGAATCGTTTACCTATGACTATTCAATATCCTTATGAAAAATCGATCACATCGGAGCGTTTTCGTGGTCGAATTCACTTTGAATTTGATAAATGCATTGCTTGTGAAGTATGTGTTCGGGTATGTCCTATAGATCTACCCGTTGTTCATTGGAGATTGGAAACAGATATTAGAAAGAAACGATTGCTTAATTATAGTATTGATTTTGGAATCTGTATATTTTGTGGTAACTGCGTCGAGTATTGTCCAACAAACTGTTTATCAATGACTGAAGAATATGAACTTTCTACTTATGATCGTCACGAATTGAATTATAATCAAATTGCTTTGGGTCGATTACCAATGTCAGTAATTGGAGATTACACAATTCGAACAATTATGAATTAAAATAAAAATAGCCACGGGTAAACCTATTGATTCAAGAACGATTACCAATTACTAAGATTCATTTTTGATCTAAAGTAAAGGAGTGACGCTTCTTTCATTTTGCTAGGTCAGTAACTACAAATCATAACTATTGATTGGTGAGAATTACGGCTTGATTTGGATTTAGAATGGATTCATATATCCGTGATGATTTCAAAATATACAATTCCGAACTACTCTTTCGGATAGAGTAGCGGGATCGATCCAATAACTGTATCTATATCAATCCATACCACATTAGGATTCAATTAGGAACTATCATATAGAAGAAAAAAAAAAGGTAACCTATTTTTTCTTGGATCGGTCAGTAAGTTTATGAAATATTTCAACTTATTTATCTCTTATTTTACACATAATGGATTTACCTGGACCAATACATGATATTCTTTTAGTATTTCTGGGATCAGGTCTTATATTAGGAGGTCTGGGGGTGGTATTACTTACCAATCCAATTTATTCTGCCTTTTCGTTGGGATTGGTTCTTGTTTGTATATCCTTATTCCATATTCCATCTAACTCCTATTTTGTAGCTGCTGCACAGCTCCTTATTTACGTGGGAGCTGTAAATGTTTTAATCGTATTTGCTGTGATGTTCATGAATGGTTCAGAATATTACAACGATTTCTATCTTTGGACCGTTGGGGATGGGGTCACTTCACTGGTTTGTACAAGTATTCTTTTTTTACTAATTACTACTATCTCGGATACGTCGTGGTACGGGATTATTTGGACTACAAGATCAAACCAGATTATAGAGCAGGACCTAACAAGTAACGTTCAACAAATTGGGATTCATTTATCAACAGATTTTTACCTTCCATTTGAACTCGTTTCTATAATTCTTTTAGTTGCTTTGATAGGTGCAATTGCTATGGCCCGTCAGTAATAAGTAATAAATAGTTAGAATTCTAAATCCAAAATAAATAAAGTCTTGTTTTGTTCTATGTTATTGTTATCACATCCATTTTTCTTCAATTCTATTTTCATATTGTTCATATATTAAATTGAAAGGGGTTTAGTTCGATCCATTACTAATACCTTACTTTGTTTCGTACTTGTTATATTCTAGTCAATCAAATTGGTTAAATTGTTGTTCATATTGAAATGAATCGAGATTGATGAGGAGTTGGTCAATGATGACCGAACATGTACTTATTTTGAGTGCCTATTTATTTTCTATCGGTATTTATGGATTGATCACAAGCCGAAACATGGTTAGAGCACTTATGTGTCTTGAGCTTATACTGAATGCGGTTAATATAAATCTCGTAACATTTTCTGATTTGTTTGATAGTCGTCAATTAAAAGGAGATATTTTCTCCATTTTTGTTATAGCTATTGCAGCCGCTGAAGCAGCTATTGGGCCGGCTATTGTTTCATCGATCCATCGTAACCGAAAATCAACTCGTATTAATCAATCGAATTTGTTGAATAAATAGTCGTAATGATCTAAATAAAGACAGATGTATATCTATAATATATTCACCAATTTTAGAATTAGCATGTATGACTCGTATGGCCATGTTTGCTGAAACGTAAGAAATCAAAGTATCTTGGCCCTCTCTCATGAACAGATCCAGAAGTAGATTGATTATAAAAAAAAATTCTGGTAAACCACTGATTCGTCTGGCGTCTACAATATCAAATTCAATTACTACTAATTTATAACCAGATCGAAAATGGATAAAGTTAAAAAAATTTATAGATCCAATGTCACATTCAGTAAAGATTTATGATACATGTATAGGGTGTACTCAATGTGTAAGAGCCTGCCCCACAGATGTATTGGAAATGATACCTTGGGACGGATGTAAAGCTAAACAAATTGCTTCTGCTCCAAGAACAGAGGACTGTGTAGGTTGTAAGAGATGTGAATCCGCTTGTCCAACGGATTTCTTGAGTGTTCGGGTTTACTTATGGCATGAGACAACTCGCAGCATGGGTCTAGCTTATTGATACGTTCCAGAAAAATCCACTTGAATCCATTTGATTCCTCTTTACCGACAAAAACCCGTACTCGAGAAATTATTCCGAGCGCGGGTTTTTCTGGTCAAAGTCTATCTTGTCTTTACCACGAGTTATTTTCCTTGGTTAACAATAATTGTTGTTTTGCCGATATCTGCGGGTTCCTCAATTTTCTTTCTTCCTCATAGAGGAAATAAAAATAAGGTGGTTCGGTGGTATACTATTTGTATATGCTTATTAGAACTCCTTCTAATGACCTATGCATTCTGTTATCATTTCCAATTGGACGATCCATTAATCCAACTGGAGGAGGCTTATAAATGGATAAATATTTTTGATTTTCACTGGAGACTAGGAATTGATGGACTTTCCATAGGACCCATTTTACTGACGGGATTCATCACTACTTTAGCTACTTTAGCGGCTCGGCCAGTTACTAGAGATTCGCGATTGTTCCATTTCCTGATGTTAGCAATGTACAGTGGTCAAATAGGATCATTTTCTTCTCGAGACCTTTTACTTTTTTTCCTCATGTGGGAGTTAGAATTAATTCCTGTTTATCTACTTCTATCCATATGGGGAGGGAAGAAACGTCTGTACTCAGCTACAAAGTTCATTTTGTACACAGCAGGGGGTTCTATTTTTCTCTTAATGGGAGTTCCGGGTATGGGTTTATATGGCTCCAATGAACCAACATTAAGTTTTGAAACATTAGCTAATCAATCCTATCCTTTGGGGTTGGAAATAATATTCTATTTTGGCTTCCTTATTGCTTATGCTGCCAAATCGCCGATTATACCCCTGCATACATGGTTACCAGATACCCACGGAGAAGCGCATTACAGTACATGTATGCTTCTAGCGGGAATCTTATTAAAAATGGGAGCATATGGATTGATTCGGATCAATATGGAATTATTACCCCATGCTCATTCTATATTTTCTCCCTGGTTGATGATAGTAGGAGCGATTCAAATAATTTATGCAGCTTCAACTTCTTTCGGTCAACGCAATTTAAAAAAGAGAATAGCCTATTCCTCCGTATCTCATATGGGTTTCACACTTATAGGAATCGGTTCCATAACCGATACGGGAATCAATGGAGCCGTTTTACAAATAATCTCTCATGGATTTATTGGTGCTGCGCTTTTTTTCTTGGCGGGAACGAGTTACGATAGAATATGTCTTGTTTATCTCGACGAAATGGGAGGAATAGCTATCCCAATGCCAAAAATATTTACCACGTTCAGTAGCTTCTCAATGGCTTCTCTTGCATTGCCAGGAATGAGTGGTTTTGTTGCAGAATTGGTAGTATTTTTTGGAATAATTACCAGTCCGGAATATCTTTTAATACCAAAAATACTAATTACTTTTGTAATGGCAATTGGAATGATATTAACTCCTATTTATTCATTATCTATGGTACGCCGTATGTTCTATGGATACAAGCTATTCAACGTTCCAAACTCTTATTTTGTGGATTCTGGACCACGAGAACTATTTGTTTCGGTCTGTATCCTTCTACCCGTAATAGGTATTGGTATTTATCCTGATTTCGTTCTCTCGCTATCAATTGACAGGATAGAAGCTATTCTATCTAATTATTTTCATAAATAGTTTTCATCAATAAGACAAGACATAAAGTCAAAGAATCCTGTGATTTTTAAAATCGTTCACTGTACAATGCAATGAAAGAAAAAAGAATGAAGTGAATTGGAATCAGATATATCTGGAGTTTTTGAGAACCATTTGAATCAAGTAGTGATTCAAATGGTTCTCAAAAACTTGCACAAACTTTCTTTATATACGGGACGATGTTCCTATGTATTCTTCAGGCCTTTTCTTCAATTAGATGTTAATGTGAATGAACCATAACTATGTAGTCCTATTCCTAATAGATTGACTCCAAAATAGCATATCCAAATTATAAGAAATCCGATCGAAGCCACAATTGCCGAATCCACACCCTGAAAGTTCTGATTTGTTCTACTATGTAAATAAATCGCGAATATGGTCCAAGTAATAAATGCCCAAGTTTCCTTGGGGTCCCAATTCCAATAAGACCCCCATGCTTCATTAGCCCATACTGCTCCCGAAAGAATACCTATGGTTGAAAAAGTAAACCCTAGACTAATGACACGATAACTACAATGATCTAATTGCTGAGTCAATTGATACCTGTGATAATTCATAAACAAAAGAAAAGAAGTTTTTTGTAAAACACTTCTTTTTTCATTCACAAAGGAAAATGACCCAATTAATAAATGATTGCTTTTACCAGGAATACCTCGATTTTTTCGAAATGTAATGACTAAAAGAGCTACTGATAATAACGATCCACATAAAAGAGCTGCATAGCTCAATAACATCATACTTACGTGCATCATTAACCACTGGGATTGTAGAGCAGGTACTAATATTGCAGATTGATGCATTTCAGTTGAAAGACCCGAAGTGGCAAATCCTTGAGTAAAAATGGCACTTGGCGCGGTTATTGCGCTTAAAAAATTTTTCTGGTTCCCTATTTTAGGAACCCTATGAATAATGGCGAAACCCCACGAAAGGAACATTAAAGATTCATATAAATCACTTAACGGGAAATGTCTCGAATAAATCCAACGAGTAACTAATAATCCTGTTATACAGAAAAAAGTAGCCATCATGCCCTTTTCTGACGAATCAAATAGTCCTACAGTTTCATGGACTAATAAGGTCATTAAATGAATCGTGATCACAATTGAAATGATAGAAAAAGAGATGTGAGTTAATATATGTTCTAAAGTCGAAAATATCATAAAAAAAAAATTGTTTTTTTTTAAGGAGGGTATCCCAAATTACGAAATAGAAATCCGTAATTGAATTCATTATAGGATCTATTGTTGTGCCTTTTTTAGAGGATGCCGCCACTCGGACTCGAACCGAGATGCTCTAGCACTGCTTCCTAAGAGCAGCGTGTCTACCAATTTCACCATGGCGGCTTGATTGAAATAATCATAGCCTATATGATGTTCAATCGTCGAGATTGAAGGATTTAATGCAATCTATTTTAGGAAACGTTTGAATCCATGAATAAAGACCCATTCAAATAAATATTTAAACGTTCCATAATCCTTAGTCTCGTGGTAGAGTGTCATTTTTAACAGCGGGCTTTCCCGTATTCTAAGTTCTTCTGGAACAGTTGGAACTAGACGGTTATGCCCTCAGTCGAGGTATAGAACCAAGAATTTTTTTTTTCTCATTTTGATTCATTTCTCATTTATTTGATTTTGTAGATCCGAAATCAAAAAGATTCATTTTCAATAAACAAAAGAAAACAATATTTTTTATGTATCACAACCTCATTACTACATCCAAGGAATTTCTATAAATATTTTGATAGTTTGATATCAAAACTGTATTAATGATTGGGATCCTCATTGTCTACATAACATAATTCGTGTGAGGATTTACCAAACCAATTAGGTATTGGGCCAGGCATATCAATCATTTAACAAAAGAGTTTTGATCTTTATCAGAATTCTATACTTTACTTAGAAACCTTAGAAAATCTAATTTTAACTTATAAGATCTCTTTAAATAGATAAAATCTATTTAGATATTAGATCTAGATATATCGATTGATCGATCCTCCAGCCCAAACATAGGATAGGATCTATTTTGGTTGGATTAGGTAAGATTGACTCATTCTTTGTACATAAATATGGATCTCCAGGGGATCTGGCAGTTTTATTAGTTTGTTTTTTTGTTGATCCATTCGACACAAGAGGGAGTCTATGTAGATATGTAGTGATTCAGAGAGCTACAAAGCAAGGTTTTCATTTAATCAATTAGTTTCAATGATCCATTGATTTTTACTATAGATCTTATCTCTGCGCTGCTATGGAACAAAAAAAAAAACGGGGTTCGAACCTCGTTCATACTTGTTTCAGATCTTCCAAAAATCTTAATGATGTATAACTATTGGAGATACATAATCCAATAAACCCCTTCCTAAAAAAAAAAAAAGAAATAAGAGTTTTGTTATTGTGAGTGAAAAGCGAATCGATGGGGAAAGTTACAATCCCCATCTCGCAAATTATAAAAATCTACTATAACTATAAAACTATAATGAAAAGTGAAACCTTGTATTTTGTGTCTAACTACTTCTTTCTTTTTTTTTCTCAAACAAAAAAGAAATTCTTTTTATAACCTAGTATACAGAATAATTCTTATTCTACATACCACAACAGCTAGTTCTATTTCATATTGATAAGTTCAAAACTTTAGTTAATGTGAATTCTTCATCTTATAAATCATCCAATTCATCGAGTCATGTCGATTCAGATCATTCTAAGGCTTTATTTTTGTCGCACAAAAAAACTTTTTGAATGCCCAGTAGAAATCGATTTAGCTAAAGATAAGGCTTTTGCCGCGGACTGACATCCCTTTCCTTTCCAAATATTTTTACGAATACGCTTTTTTGAAAGAGAAGTACGTTTCTTTGGAACCGCCATTTCAAAAAAAAAAAAGGATCACTCATTTTTATAGTTGGATGTGAAAGACATTTATTGTTCAAAATGGATCGTTCTTTCTATTCATTATCTATATTTATTCCATAGTTAATACTTACTTCATAATATAATATATAAAAATATAGATACGTAAGCATCGCATATGGTATCACTAGGGATAAAAAAAAAGAAAATAGAAAGAAAAAGAAAGAACGATGTGATTTTCAAAGGAGTTTTTTTTTTAACATCTCTATTACATACAATATTACATACAATGTCCGAAGAAAAATTTGTACTGATTGGTAGCTTCATATCTTCATTCAATCTATGTATGTCTATGAGCGGGATCTACTACCGTGGAAATTGAATCGGTTGCTATCGATAAGAATCAAAAAGATTTCAATTCATATCTCAGTCTCTTTATATATTCTATTGTTTGTCATCTTACCTTTAATAAATCGAAAAGCTTAAGAACCCTTACCCAGTTTAATAAAACAATAATGAATGTCACTTTTTCTATTAATTGATCAAGCTCCGAGATAGAGTCCCCATAATTTAAATGAATAGTTTAAATGAAGTAGTTAATCCGTTAAACAATACATTACTTGATAAGGGAAATTTTAGTAATTTCTTATTTTAGTTCTATGCGAAGTGACAAGTATTAGAGGATTTTCCATAAGGATGAGTTTGTTTTATTGGACTAGAAGCCAATCAATCAGTTCCACAATGAATTAGTTAATGACTCCGAATAAACGAAATAAAAAAAAACTAGGTCTTATTTTATGGGGTCGAGTTAATGACGGATCCTATGATACATATCAGAATCGAGTACTTGATTTTTGGTATCATTCTTTTTCCTTACTATATTGATATACATATGGATAGAAATCACCGTAATATCTGAGTGGAATGCTTTAAAATCTTATATTTTTTATCTTAATAAATATCTTCGTTAACGTTAATAACTAGGTAGTCACTTGTAACTAGTAACTTGGTCATTTGAATAAATGGAACTTCTTGATTTGAATTTTTTGTTTTTTCAATATTTTGGAAAGAATCAGAATAATTAAGAATTCAAAATCATATTTTATTTTATATATTTATTTTTTTTATTTGATTATTGCTCCTTCCAAAAGAGATAAGGTCTGGTGAATCGGAAAAAATTAATAAGAATAAAAAAAGAAAGTTTTATTTTCTTATGGAACATACATATCCATATGCATGGATCATACCTTTTGCTCCACTTCCAGTTACTATGTCAATAGGATTGGGACTTCTGTTTGTTCCGACCGCAACAAAAAATCTTCGTCGTATGTGGACTTTTCCTAGTGTTTCATTGCTAAGTATAGTTATGGTTTTTTCATCCGATTTGTCTATTCAACAGATAAATGGAAGTTCTATCTATCAACATCTATGGTCTTGGACCATCAATAATGATTTTTCTTTAGAGTTCGGCCACTTGATCGACCCACTTACTTCTATTATGTCAATACTAATCACTACTGTTGGAATCATGGTTCTTATTTATAGTGACAATTATATGGCTCATGATCAAGGATATTTGAGATTTTTTGCTTATATGAGTTTTTCCAATACTTCCATGTTGGGATTAGTTACTAGTTCCAATTTGATACAAATTTATATTTTTTGGGAACTAGTGGGAATGTGCTCGTATTTATTAATAGGTTTTTGGTTCACACGACCCACTGCAGCAAATGCTTGTCAAAAAGCATTTGTAACTAATCGTGTAGGGGATTTTGGGTTATTATTAGGAATCTTAGGTTTTTATTGGATAACAGGGAGTTTCGAATTTCGGGATTTGTTCGAAATCTTCAATAACTTGATCCATAATAATGGGGTCAATTCTTTATTTGCTACTCTGTGTGCTTCCCTATTATTCGTCGGTGCAGTTGCTAAATCCGCACAATTTCCCCTTCATGTATGGTTACCTGATGCCATGGAAGGGCCTACTCCTATTTCGGCTCTTATACATGCTGCTACTATGGTAGCAGCGGGAATTTTTCTTGTCGCTCGGCTTCTTCCGCTTTTTACAGTCATACCTTACATAATGAATCTCATTTCTTTGATAGGTGCAATTACGGTACTATTAGGGGCTACTTTAGCCCTTGCTCAAAGAGACATTAAGAAAAGTTTAGCCTATTCTACAATGTCTCAATTGGGTTATATTATGTTAGCCCCAGGGATAGGCTCTTATCGAGCTGCTTTATTCCATTTGATCACTCATGCCTATTCGAAAGCATTATTGTTTTTAGGATCCGGATCAATTATTCATTCAATGGAACCCATTGTTGGATATTCGCCAGATAAAAGTCAGAACATGGTTCTTATGGGTGGTTTAACAAAATATGTGCCAATTACAAAAACGACTTTTTTATTAGGTACACTTTCTCTTTGTGGAATTCCACCTCTTGCTTGTTTTTGGTCTAAAGATGAAATTCTTAATGATAGTTGGTTGTATTCACCGATTTTCGCGATAATAGCTTGTTTCACAGCAGGGTTAACTGCATTTTATATGTTTCGGATGTATTTACTTACTTTTGATGGTCATTTACGCGCTCTTTTTAAAAATTACAGTGTTACTAAAAATAGCTCGTTCTATTTAATATCTATATGGGGGAAAGAAGGAACCAAACTAGTTAACAGAAATTTGTTTTTATCAACAATGAATAATAATGAAAAGGTTTTCTTTTTTTCGAAAACGAAGATATACAAAACGGATGGCAATGTAAGAAATCTGATACGATCCTTTAGAATTTCTTTTGAAAAGAAAGATACTTCAACGTATCCCCATGAATCGGACAATACTATGCTATTGTCTCTACTTGTATTGGTCCTATTTACTTTGTTTGTTGGATCCATAGGAATTCCTTTCGATCAAGAAGTAATGGATTTTGATATATTATCGAAATGGTTAACTCCGTCAATAAATCTTTTACATCCAAATTCGAACTATTCTGTGGATTGGTATGAATTTGTGACAAATGCAACTTATTCAGTCAGTATAGCCTGTTTTGGAATATTCATAGCGTTTCTTTTATATGGTTCTGTTTATTCATCTTTTCAGAATTTGTACTTAATCAATTCATTTTTTAAAAAAATAGGTTCTAAGAGAATCTTCTTGGACCGAATAATAAATGTGATATACAATTGGTCATATAATCGTGGTTACATAGATGTTTTTTATGCAACATGCATAATTAAAGGTATAAGAGGATTAGCTGAAGTAACTCATTTTTTGGATAGACGAGT